TGACACAATCACAATATATATTTAATATTTCTATTTCTTTTCTTTTTTTTTTCTGTCGACCAGATATCAAGCAAACCCTTTCTAGACTAGTCTAACCTTACTCTATTTATTTTAGTATTTCATCAAAGTTTGAAATTATTTTATAAGTTCATCGCCTTGATTCTATTTTATCAAAAAAAAGGATTCCTTCTCTTTTTTTTGGTTGTCCATTACTTATTATATTATACTTATTTATACTTATTTTATACTTATTATATTATCCTTATTACTTATTCTATTATAAGTAAATCTAAAAAAATAAAGGGTTCTGAAAAATCTGGAAAAATCTAAACTAAGAATAGAAATCTTTGACGAATGGGATCCAGAATTGTTATTATTTCGACACAAGAAAAGGAATTTTACACATCCCTTTCTTGTGCCGAAGGCTAGGAAGACGAAGAATACTCCCTGTAATTATTTGTTCCCCTCATTTATCCTTCCTTTCTATTCTCCGCTTACTTATCTTATGTTTAGTATCTAATCAAATTGAATTTAGAAAACAAAACCCATTCTGTGACATTTCAATCTGACAATAGGGATATAATTATACCCCTCAAATTTAGATTGAAAAAAGAAAATAAGGGGTAAAGACAAATAGTCTTCTTCACAATATACATATTTTGAATGCGGTAAAAATAATTCCTAGAGAAAGAATATAAACAAGCAAAAGACTTTTCATACTTTTTTTCATCATACCTAACCTAATTGCCAGGAAGAATTTGTTCTTTTTTACAAATTTGATGTTGATAAATCCACGGATCTAGAAATTCATTTCGGACACTTGAACCTTCTCAAACTGTTTCTTTTTAAGAACCAAAAAGATTTGTGCAAAAACAATAGATGCCAAGAAGAACAAAAGGCCTTGGACACGTAGTGGATCTTGAAGTACTATTTCTGCATCCCCCTGACCAAATCCACCCACATTAGGATTACTTGTTAATGGTTGATCGAGTTTGATAGATTCACCCTCTGAAACAAGAAGTTCTGGTCCTGGGGGGATAATATCAACCACTTGATGTCCATCCAATGCATCCGTTATGGTTATTTCGTACCCCCCTTTTCCTTTTCGTATGATTTTGCTTACTATACCTGTTGCCGTAGCATTATAAACTGTATTGTTACTTTTGTTCCCGTCGGGATAAATCTGACCCCTTCCCCTGTTTCCGCCTACGTATATGGGATATTTTAAGAAATGAACATCCTTATTACTAGCAGGGTCTGGGGAAAGAATAGGAAAGATGATTTCACTATATTTTTGACCAGGAACAGGACCTATCACAAGAATATTTTTCTTAGTGGGGCGGTAGTTCTGAAAAGACAGATTGCCTATCTTTTCTTTCATCTCGGGCGAAATACGATCAGGTGGGGCTAACTCAAACCCCTCCGGTAAAATAAGAACAGCACCCACATTCAAAGCCCCTTTCTTACCATTAGCAAGAACTTGTTTCAGTTGCATATCATAAGGAATTCTAACAACCGCTTCAAATACAGTATCAGGAAGTACCGCTTGTGGAACCTCAATATCCACGGGTTTATTAGCTAAATGGCAATTGGCACATACAATACGCCCAGTTGCTTCTCGTGGATTTTCATACCCCTGCTGCGCAAAAATGGGATATGCATTTGAAATGGATGCCCCGGTTATTATATAGATCATGAGCGATACGGAAATGGATCGAGTAATCTCCTCCTTTATCCAAGAGAAAGTATTTCTAGTTTGCATGGTCCAATCATTGATCCCGAAAATTTCTACAATAAAATTAGGTAGGTCACTAGTATAGTTCCCTATCCACGATTCTGCTATTTACTTTTACTGAAAAAAATTTTACTGAAATAGAGGAGGAATTGGATTCCCCTGATGGGTAGAAAGAGTAAAGTAAGTACGACTTTGCATGCTTTGCTTATATACAAAGTAAGAAAGATTATAATTGAATCCGTGAATCATTTTTCAGTCATTCATTGAATGATAAATAACTACAAGTGACGGAGATACACGATTTAAAAAACGAAAGATCCAATATTTAAAAATTGTATCTAGAATGACTGGAAAGGTAGAAACAAGACCAGATATAATTTGATCATTATGAGCAAATCCAAAATCTTTGTAGATATAGCCAATCATTAGTTCCCAACCGTGGGGCGAATGGAATCCGATACATAAATCAGTTAATAAAAGAATAGAAAAAGCTTTTATTGTGTCGCTTAAATTATATAGGAATTCTTGAACCCAAGAGTTAAGAATAACAAGTTCTTCATTCCCAAAAATAGAATAACCACTTAGAATAACGAAACAGATTAGATTTGTCGAGAAGTGCAAAATCGTATGGATACGATCCTCATTGTGCATCTTGATCAATTGGATCGTTTCTTTGTGGATTCCTATACGAAGTTTTTGTAGATGTGTTTCCGGGTATTCTTTTATCATTTCGTCCAACAGGAAGAGTTCCTCTACTTCTATGAATTGTTCTAGAATACTCTTTTCTTGAATATCATTCAAAAAAGTTTCGGATTGCCTAGTATTCCACCCATTAGTAATCCAAGATTTCAGACTTTTATTAAATGAGAGAGAGATCCACCAGGGCAAAAATACTATAGATGCAAGATATAGAAGGGGAGTGAATGCTTTCTTTTTTGCCATTTTTTCATCTGTGAATTGTTAATGAACCCACCTCATTCGTTGACTTTATGTGATCTAATCTTTCTATCAAGCATGACTTTCATTATATTATAAGGTAGGGGCCCATGAATCTATTCTCTGTTTTTTTTTTTGATTCAGTGCTTAGTCCTTGAATCTAAAAAGAATACAGAAATAGAAAATAAGAATCCACTTTGAATTCGAATGTTCGAATGAAATATATATATATATATTATTGTTATATTATATTGTTATATTGTTTCCAGATATCTCAATTGATCAAATTCGAAGCAATTGCCCTCTTTCGATAACTGCCCGAAAGAACCGCTTCAAATAATAAAGATTATTCTATTCAGATTTTGAGACGAAGGAGCTCCCTGTCTATATCAAGATATCAATCAAATATGTCGAAAAATTTTCGCGGGTTATCTAGACTATATATAGTCTAGAGTCCAGGAATAATTGAAAAAAAAAAAATTATGAAAAATATTATGATGATCAAAAATGAGTGACAAATAAAGACAGAAAAGTTATCATTACGTTTATCATTATGTTATAAGAAAGAAATCTACTTGTTTAGTTCTTAAGGAGCACAAAAGAAAGGATAAAAGGGGAGGGACCGATTGACAAAAGGAAAGTAGAAAAATTTACAAGATATGATCTATCTGTATCTAACGTATCAACTCAAAATATTGAAAATAAAAAGCGAAAGTTTTTATTTCGAAATACTTTGATATATGAGATGAATCCATTATTTCGATTTCTTGCTTGTTTTGTTACTGAATTAAGTTGAGTGGTTTTACATTTACAGACGTATAAAAAACAATTTTTGTGGACAAAAAAAACAGTTTTGTTTTGTTTTATGTTATGACTCTTCCGTATACGTCTGCTTTGGTTCGAATGGGCATTCTGAAGAAACTTCAGTTTAGTTCTGCTATAGAAAAAAGAGGATTCTTGGCTTGAGTTTTTTCCTCCTGCCGAGAAAGCATTTATTCTGCAATTCATTTCAAAAGACTTCAATCGGTACACGCAAAAAATAGGCCAATTCCGCAGCTTTTTGCTCAATTTCTCGTGGAGTCAAATTCTCATCAGTACGAGTCAAGGGAACGGCCCCCTGGCCTCTGATTTCCATATAAAGGACACGACGAGCATAAATACCCTCTTTAACTTCTATTCTGATGGACTGAATATCTTTCATAAGGAATCGTAGAAAGATGCGACGATTTTTTCCAGGAAAACCCCAACGAAAAATACATACTATTCCCTCTTTTCTATCGAATCGATCATAACCACTACCTACATTCCAAAAAATCGTGCACCACAAATAGGAACTAATAAAGAGACCTGCGATCCCATAGAAAGACATCACGATTCCTTGTGGAAAAAAAATGATTTGCTGAGACGGAAATAAAGATATCAAATTCCTACCAAGATAACTAGAAGTTCCAACTAATAAAAACCCTAATGAACCAAAAAAAAGGATAGAGGCCCAGCAGAAATTGCTTGTTTTTCGAGACCCCACTATAAATTCTATCCATATAGATTCTGATCGCCAACTCATACATACTAGATCCAGTTGCATTTTATTGGAATTGAGAGAATAACCAAAAAAATTCGATTTGACTTTTTTTGTTTCCGAAGTAACTCTCATCAACTAGTACTGTTTTGATATGAACTTTTAGAAGTAATTCATCAAATTTCTTAGATCTAAAATCATCCCCTTTATATGATCCCCTATACAGATCTACTAGATATATAGACTTTAATTTCATACATCCGTTCGGTACCGATCCACTTGCTATAATTCATTTACCCCTATATCATGTTTACATATGCATAAGAGGAGCTTTTTCATTTATGTTCGGGGAAGCCGGATGTTATACAATATTCTACTAAATAGATATCCGTGGCATCTAAGTCTTTGAAAAAAAAAATAGATAAGATTTGGTCTTGGCCTTGGCCCCATCGAATCTAAAAAATCTTAGTTTTTTGAACATACAAAGATAAAGAAGCCATTGCAATTGCCGGAAATACTAGGCCTACTAAAGGCACAAAAATAGAGGGAAAGCTGCTGAAAGTTGTCATAAAATGGGTACCTCAATTAAATATTTGTACCTGTTATTGTTATATTGTTAGTTAGAAATATATCTTATAATGATTATATTATAATTCGTATATTATACTAAGTATATCTAAATACTAAGTAGATCTAAGCGAGTATATATATCTAATAAGTGCAAGGAATGTAGAATTAAATAAAAGGACTTGCCCATCTTTCTAAATCAAATAAAATAGGTGTATGATAAGATAATCCACTTTCTTTATTATCTTACTTTATTCTTACTTTTCTTATTATTAGTCTATTGTTCTTGTCTTCTAATTTGAATTTAATAAAGAAAGAGTTTATTACAAATTGTCGAAAGATTCGATTCGTTAGAATCCGATCCAAGAACAGGGATTTTTAGTAAAAATAGAATTCTCGGGAGATATAGAAAGATGCAAAACTCTATATTTATATTTTTTCTATATTTGAATTATATATACATACGCAATAGAGGAAGATAAAATTCGTTTTATTTGTCTCGCCAAATTCGAATTTCATTTCACAGAAGGAAAAATTCGCTTTTTATCTTGTTGATAGAGGTTTACTCATTAGTAATCAGTAATATCGGTAAAAAAATTATAATAATAATAATAATTATCTACATAATTCGTTTTTCGACAATTCCATTTTATGTCACAAAGTCAAAGCCCGCATAATGGGCTTTGACTTTGATTCTGATAAACTAACTAACTACCTTTTCACTACAAAGAAAATAATTTAACTTAAGACTCTACTTGATTGAATTTTGATTCAAAGGAAAAAAAACCGTGGAGCTGAACTAACTCACTCAGAACACCTTTTAAAGGATTACGTGGTACGATTGGATCGAATAAACCCTTATGGAATAAATATTCAGCCGCCTGTGAACCTTCAGGTATTGTTTTATTCAATGTTTGCTCAATTACTCTTTTACCCGCAAATGCAATATAGGCATTGGGTTCAGCAATAATGATATCCCCCAACATACCAAAACTCGCGGTCACTCCACCAGTAGTAGGAGATGTAAGAATTGATACATAAAATAACTTTTTATTTGATTGATAATCATATAAAGCGGAAGATATTTTAGCCATTTGCATCAAGCTCAAACTTCCTTCTTGCATGCGTGCTCCTCCGGAAGCACACACTAGAATAAGAGGTAAAAAATTATTGGTAGCATATTCGATCAAACGGGTGATTTTCTCGCCTACTACAGATCCCATACTACCCCCCATAAACTGAAAATCCATAACCCCGATTGCTATAGGAATACCGTTTAGTTGACCTGTGCCTGTTTGAATAGCCTCAGTTAATCCTGTCTTTCTTTGATAAGAATCAATACGATCTTTATAAGGCTCTTCTTCAGACTGAAATTCAATGGGATCCAGAGAGATCATGTCTTCATCCATAGGACCCCAAGTACCTGGATCAATCGAAAGTTCGATTCTATCTGAACTACTCATTTTCAAATAATATCCACATTGTTCACAAATATTCATTTTTGACTTAAACAATTTCTTATAATTTAATCCATAACAATTTTCGCATTGAACCCACAAATGCTTGTATAGATCGAGATCATTAGAACTTTCTTTTAGAGTTAAATCATTACCATTTGCGCGAGTTCTTATATTGAAATTCTTGCCTTCACTACTATTTCCACCTTCATCACAAATGTAATTATAAATATAACTATCATTGTAATTGTCACTACCACTTAAAATGTAACTATCAATACAGATTTGAGAACGAAGATAAGAGTCAATACAACTATTAATGTGATTATTCCAACTATAGTTAGTATCATACAAGTTAAAATCATAGTGGGGATCGTCATTTTTCGATCCATTCTTCATATAACTAGAATTACGATAATTATAAAAAAAACTTTCTAGTTCCCTCAAAAAAGAATGATCATTGTCAATCTCAAAAATTTGATTTTCACTATCAAAATATATGGAATAACTATCCTGATTACTATCCCTAATTAAAAAGGTGTCATCAGAAATGAAATTCCGAATGTCTTTGACGCCAACTAAATGATCAACCTTACTGTAATAACTAGAGCTGTCACTACAACCATGAATGTTTTTATCCGTATCATTTCTAGCCGGGTCTTCGTTTACACTAGTATTTTCAATAGGACCAAGGCTATCCATTGATTTACTTAGCCCACATCTGTATTCTAATTCCCCCCTAGACAAGATCAAATTGAACCATGATTTTTCCATAGAGCTTTCTTGCCTCTATTTACATGAAAGTACAATAGATGAATAGTCATTCGATGAAAAATCAATTGAATATTTTATTTCCTATCAGAATACGCATACTAGATACAATCGCTAGGGTTATTAACGAATAATGAGTGAATATTGAATGAAGGATTAGAAATATCAATTTTCAATTATAAATAGTGATTTCCCCATGTTGTGGAAAATTCGCACTGAAAAAATTGAAAAATTTTTCTCCTATCAAGAACCTTTTTCGTAAAATCTCGTCTACTAATACAATAAGTTTCTATTCCAACACGGAACGAAAAGGACAACATACAGGATGGGTAGAAGAAGTTGTGATGCTTGGCTCGATCCATGATCCGAAACCGTGGGATATAGGATAGAAAAGAATACACCAATCCTAAGGATCCATACATAGGATTAATTATGGACCCAGGAGAAAATTTGAGTTGTGTTTAGTCTTTTATTTTTGTATTTAAGATCTTGTATATCTAAATAAAAATATATCT